AATAAATATTGTAATTATATATATATATGTATATATAAAAAATTTAGAAAAATCCAAAATAAGTTATTTTCAGCCAAAAAAGTGAATAGAAAAAGTAATTACAAATGGAAAAATCCAAAATAAGTTATTTTCAGCCAAAAAAGTGAATAGAAAAAGTAATTACAAATGGAAAAATCCAAAATAAGTTATTTTCAGCCAAAAAAGTGAATAGAAAAAGTAATTACAAATGGAAAAATTTACATTTTTTTTTTTTTTTTTTTTTATTATTTTTTTAATATTTTAGTTATATAGTTAAAAATAATAAATAATATTTTATTTGATAATTAAGTTAAGTAATATTAAATTAAAGTAATAAAATTTACTAGATAATATAAAATTCGAATATAGATATTTCTGAGAGGTAAAAGTACAACTTTAATATAGATATATAAATGAATATAAAAAAGTTATTTTTAATATATATTTATATAAATTTCGAACGTTATATAATATTATATATCTATAAATGTATATATACCGTACTGGATTTATGAATTTAGGGTTTTTTTTGAATAAATTAATAGGTATATATTAATTTATTAAATATTTATATGTATATATATATTTATTAATTTAAACTTAGTATAGAAGAATTTTTTATGATTAAAAATAATCATATAATTATATATACATATAAAAATATATTTATATATGTATATATAAATATATGTGTATATATATATATATAATTATAAATTTTAGAAATATTTAATATTTAATTAAATAAATAAAATAATATTTATTTAATAATTAAATTAAGTAGTATTAAATTAAAGTAATAAAATTTACTAGATAATATAAAATTCGAATATAGATATTTCTGAGAGGTAAAAGTACAACTTTAATATAGATATATAAATGAATATAAAAAAGTTATTTTTAATATATATTTATATAAATTTCGAACGTTATATAATATTATATATCTATAAATGTATATATACCGTACTGGATTTATGAATTTAGGGTTTTTTTTGAATAAATTAATAGGTATATATTAATTTATTAAATATTTATATGTATATATATATTTATTAATTTAAACTTAGTATAGAAGAATTTTTTATGATTAAAAATAATCATATAATTATATATACATATAAAAATATATTTATATATGTATATATAAATATATGTGTATATATATATATATAATTATAAATTTTAGAAATATTTAATATTTAATTAAATAAATAAAATAATATTTATTTAATAATTAAATTAAGTAGTATTAAATTAAAGTAATAAAATTTACTAGATAATATAAAATTCGAATATAGATATTTCTGAGAGGTAAAAGTACAACTTTAATATAGATATATAAATGAATATAAAAAAGTTATTTTTAATATATATTTATATAAATTTCGAACGTTATATAATATTATATATCTATAAATGTATATATACCGTACTGGATTTATGAATTTAGGGTTTTTTTTGAATAAATTAATAGGTATATATTAATTTATTAAATATTTATATGTATATATATATTTATTAATTTAAACTTAGTATAGAAGAATTTTTTATGATTAAAAATAATCATATAATTATATATACATATAAAAATATATTTATATATGTATATATAAATATATGTGTATATATATATATATAATTATAAATTTTAGAAATATTTAATATTTAATTAAATAAATAAAATAATATTTATTTAATAATTAAATTAAGTAGTATTAAATTAAAGTAATAAAATTTACTAGATAATATAAAATTCGAATATAGATATTTCTGAGAGGTAAAAGTACAACTTTAATATAGATATATAAATGAATATAAAAAAGTTATTTTTAATATATATTTATATAAATTTCGAACGTTATATAATATTATATATCTATAAATGTATATATACCGTACTGGATTTATGAATTTAGGGTTTTTTTTGAATAAATTAATAGGTATATATTAATTTATTAAATATTTATATGTATATATATATTTATTAATTTAAACTTAGTATAGAAGAATTTTTTGTGATTAAAAATAATCATATAAGTATATATACATATAAAAATATATTTATATATGTATATATAAATATATACATATACATATATATATAATTATAAATTTTAGAAATATTTAATATTTAATTAAATAAATAAAATAATATTTTATTTAATAATTAAATTAAGTAATATTAAATTAAAGTAATAAAATTTACTAGATAATATAAAATTTGAATATAGATATTTTTGAAAGATAAAAATACAATTTTAATATAGATATATAAATGAATATAAAAAAGTTATTTTTAATATATATTTATATAAATTTTGAACGTTATATAATACTATATATTTATAAATGTATATATACCGTACTAGATTTATAAATTTAAAATTTTTTGAACAAATTAATAGGAAAAAAAAAAAAAAAAATTTGAAAATAATATATATATATATTAAAAAATTCAAAATATTAAAATATATTAATTAATTAAAAATTATATAAATATATATAATAATTAATTTATAAATTAAATAATATTTATTTTATTTTATATATTTTATTTTTATATAATTATAATAATTAGTTATTTATTTATAAATTTGTTAATAATAATTTATTTAGTATTTAAAGTTTTAAATAATGTATAAAAAGTTTTTTTAATTATTAAAATATAATTGGGGGATTATAGATTTATTTAATTAATAAAAATATTATGTGGGATTTGAATAGTTTGTAATAATAATAATAATTTAATTATTAATAAAAATATTTTATTTTTTTAAATTAATATATACATATATATATATATATATATATTATTTTCAATTATATATTTATAGTAATTAAAATATAATTAGGGGTTAATTTTATTTATTAATAAATAATATTGAATTATTTTTGATTATAAAATTTATTTATTTAATAATTATTTAAATATTAATGAAAATATTTAAAATTACATAATATTATTTTTAATTTATATTTATAATAATTAATTATGATTTGGGGGTTATATTTATTTATTAGTAAACATATCAATAATTTATTTTAATATTAGTTAATTTATTATTTTTAATAATTAATTATAAATAGAAAAAAAAAATTTTTTTTATTGATTATTTTTAATTTTATTTTTTTTAGAAATAAATATTTAATTGTAATTAACAAATTGAATTAGGTAGGAATTACCAATGTTTAATTATTTATATTTATATTTAATTATATTGTTTTTAATAATTATTTTTGTTATTTAACTAAATTAAATAATAAAATATTTATTAATTTTATTAAATAATATTATATATATAATATATTATTAATTAAATTATAATTATTAATTATTTATTAATTAATTTAATAATATTAATTTATTTAATATTTAAAATTTTTAATAATATATAAATAAATAAATTTTATTAATTATTTAAATATAATTAGGGGTTATAATTTTATTTAATTAATAAAGATATATTATTTTTAATTAATTTATTTATTTTTACTAATTATTGAAATATAATTAATAAAAATATTTTTAATTATAATATTTATTTTTTATATATATATATATATATATATATACACACACATATATATATATATATATATATATATGATGAAATTTAAGTATGATTAAAATAAAATTTTATTTATAGGAAGGAATTACCAATGTTTAATTATTTAAGTTTATATTTATATATATTATTTTTAATAATTATTTTTATTATTTAAATAAATTAAATAATAAAATATTATTAAATTTATTGTATAGTGTTATGTGTATGTATATATATATATATATATATATTATTATTAATTGAATTATAATTTATTTATTTATTAATTTAATAATATTAATTTGTTTAATATTTAAAATTTTTAATATATAAATAATAAAAATTTTATTAGTTATTTAAATATAATTATAGATTATAATTTTATTTAATTAATAATATATTATTTTTTAATTAATTTATTTATTTTTAATAATTATTGAAATATAATTAGAAAATATTTTTTATATTAATTGTTATGTATATATATATATAAATAAATAAATAGGTGTAATTTATGTATGGATTTATAAATTTATATAAAATTATTATTATTATTATTAATTATTAAGATTAATTTTAATATTTATATGAATTTTGTTTTATAATATTATAGTTAAACAATAAAGTTTTATTTTGGCTTAAAATTTTGTTGTTGATTTATTTTATATGTAAGTTTTTGCGTGAATTTTTATTTATTTTAAAAATCAATAAATTATATTATAATCTCAGTAAATAAATTTATTAATTAAGGAAACTTATAAATAGTAATTTTATAAAGTATTGGTAAATTTTGTGCCAGCAACCGCGATTATACAAATAATACAAATAAAATTTTTTAGTGTAAGTTAAATTTTGTTGTGATAAAATAAAAATATATTTATTAAGTGAAATTTTTAAATTTATTAATTTTTATTTAAATGATGTTGAAGCTTTTAAATTTTATTAATAAACTAGGATTAGATACCCTATTATTTAAAATGTAAATATTGACACTAAGGTAGTATTAGTTATGTTCTTGAAACTTAAAAAATTTGGCGGTATTTTAATCTATTCAGAGGAACCTGTCCTGTAATTGATAATCCACGATGTACCTCACTTAAATTTGTTATCAGTTTATATACCGTCGTTATCAGAATATTTTATTAGAATAATAATTTTCTATAATTTTTATTAAAATTTATATCAGATCAAGGTGTAGCTTATATTTAAGTAGAGATGGGTTACAATAAATTTATTTATATGAATTTAAATTTTAAATATTTAATGAAAGTGAATTTGATAGTAAAATTTTAAAGATTAAAAATTTGATTTTAGTTCTAAAATATGTACACATCGCCCGTCGCTCTTATTATTAAGGTAAGATAAGTCGTAACATAGTAGATGTACCGGAAGGTGTATCTAGAAAGACAATTTAAAGCTTAAATAGTAAAGTATTTCATTTACATTGAAAAGATTTTTGTGCAAATCAATATAAATTGATAATTAATATTTATTTATTATTATGAATTTATTTATTTTATAATTTATTAAAAATAATTGTATAATTTATTGTTTTAGTAATTTTTAATGAAAAAATAATATTAATAATAGTTTATTAAGTATTGTGAAAGGTTATTGAAATAAAATGAAAAATTTTTATTTTATAAGAAAATTTAATTTATTGTACCTTGTGTATCAGGGTTTATTAAATAATTAATAAATATTTATTTATCTCGATTTTATAAGAGTTAATAATTTAAGAAAGTTAATGTGTTAAAATTATTTTTAATAAATTATTAGAAATGAAATGTTATTCGTTTATAAAGGTATCTAGTTTTTTTAGAAATAAATTTAATTTACAAAATTTTAATTTTTTTTTATTTTATTTAATAATGATAAAATTTATTATTTTGAATATTTTAAGGGATAAGCTTTAAAATAAATTATTAAAAATTGATAATATTATTATTAAAAATGTATGTGTAGAATTAGCAGTCATTTATAAGTTTGTTATAAATTATTTTATTTATTTATTATTTAATTGTATTTTAATTTTATATAAAAATTTTTATTTTAATATAATTTGTAAATTAATATTGATGAAATTAGTATATATTATTGTTTAAATAATTTAAATTGATAAGTTTAGATAAAGAATTCGGCAAATTTTATACTCGCCTGTTTAACAAAAACATGTCTTTTTGTATTATATAAAAAGTCTAACCTGCCCACTGAAGTATTTTAAATGGCCGCAGTATATTAACTGTGCAAAGGTAGCATAATCATTAGTCTTTTAATTGAAGGCTTGTATGAATGGTTGGACGAAGTATAAACTGTTTCATTTGAATTTATTATAGAATTTTATATTTTAGTTAAAAAGCTAAAATTAATTTAAAAGACGAGAAGACCCTATAAATCTTTATATTTTTTAATAATTAAATTTTATTGATTTATTTTATTTTTATATTAAAAAATATTTTGTTGGGGTGATATTAAAATTTAATAAACTTTTAATTTATTAAATCATTAATTTATGAATTATTGATCCATTAATAATGATTATAAGATTAAGTTACTTTAGGGATAACAGCGTAATTTTTTTAGAGAGTTCATATCGATAAAAAAGATTGCGACCTCGATGTTGGATTAAGAGTTATTTTAGGTGTAGCCGCTTGAAGATAAAGTCTGTTCGACTTTTAAATTCTTACATGATCTGAGTTCAGACCGGCGTAAGCCAGGTTGGTTTCTATCTTTAAAAAATGATAATATTTTAGTACGAAAGGACCAAATATTTAAATTATAAAATTTTTATTATTGAATATGAATAATATACTATTTTGGCAGATTAGTGTTATAAATTTAGAATTTATTTATGTAATTTTTATTACAAATAGTACTTGTTTTTTATAGAATACATTTTATTTTTTATTAGAAGATTAATTTTAGTAGTGTGTGTTTTAGTAAGAGTAGCTTTTTTAACTTTATTAGAACGTAAGGTATTAGGTTATATTCAAATTCGTAAAGGGCCTAATAAAGTTGGGTTAATTGGTATTCCACAACCTTTTTGTGATGCAATTAAATTATTTACTAAAGAACAGACTTACCCTATTTTATCAAATTATATTTCTTATTATTTTTCTCCTATTTTTTCTTTATTTATTTCTTTATTAGTTTGATTATGTATACCTTTATTTGTAAAATTGTTTTCTTTTAATTTAGGATTATTATTTTTTTTGTGTTGTACTAGATTAGGGGTTTATAGAGTTATAATTGCTGGTTGATCTTCTAATTCTAACTATGCTTTATTAGGGGGGTTACGAGCTGTTGCTCAAACTATTTCTTATGAGGTTAGAATAGCTTTAATTTTATTGTCTTTTATTTTTTTAATTAGAAATTATAATATATTATATTTTTTTTATTATCAAACTTATATTTGATTTATTTTAATTTTATTACCTATGAGATTTGTTTGATTTAGTATTTGTTTAGCAGAAACTAATCGTACTCCATTTGATTTTGCTGAAGGTGAGTCTGAATTAGTTTCTGGGTTTAATGTTGAATATAGAAGAGGGGGATTTGCTTTAATTTTTTTAGCAGAATATGCTAGAATTTTATTTATAAGAATATTATTTTGTATTATTTTTTTAGGTTCGGATTTATTTAATATAATATTTTATTTAAAATTAACTTTTGTATCTTTTGTTTTTATTTGAACTCGTGGGACTTTACCTCGATTCCGTTATGATAAATTAATATATTTAGCTTGAAAATGTTTTTTGCCATTTTCATTAAATTATTTATTATTTTTTATTGGAATTAAATTATTATTGTTTAAATTTATATTGTGAATTTTTTTTAGTAAAGTTAATAGAAATTTAATTTTCTATCTTATGTTTTCAAAACATATGCTTATTCAAGCTCATTAACTAATTAGTTAATTAATTTATCTCATCATTTATTAATTAATGGGTTTAAAATATAGTATGAGAAATAGATTACTGTTAAAATTTGTCCAATAAATACATATGGGTCTTCTACTGGGCGGGCTCCAATTCATGTTAATAAAATTACTGTAATTACTATAATTCAAAATAAAATTTTATTAATTGGGTAAAATTGAATACCTCGAAATTTTCTTAAATAGTAAAATGGTAAAATTGCTAAGATTGCGATAGATAATACTAATGCAATTACTCCTCCTAGTTTATTAGGAATTGATCGTAAAATAGCATACGCAAATAAGAAATACCATTCTGGTTGAATATGTACTGGCGTAACTAATGGGTTAGCTGGAATAAAATTATCTGGATCTCCTAATATGTATGGATTTATTAGAGTTAATAAAATTAAACATTTAATTATAATAATAAATCCTACAATGTCTTTAAATGAAAAATATGGATGGAAAGGAATTTTATCAATATTAGAGTTTAATCCTATGGGATTGTTTGATCCTGTTTGATGTAAAAATATTAAGTGAATTAATGTTATTGCTAATACAATAAATGGTAAAATAAAGTGAAATGTAAAAAATCGTGTTAATGTTGCATTATCAACAGCAAACCCTCCTCATACTCATTGGACTAAATCAATTCCTAAATATGGAATTGCGGATAATAAATTTGTAATGACAGTTGCTCCTCAAAAAGATATTTGACCTCAAGGAAGTACATAACCTATAAATGCTGTTGCTATTACTAGGAATAAAATTAAAGTTCCCACTAATCATGTTGAAGTAAATAAGTAAGAGCCGTAATAAATTCCTCGCCCTACATGTAAATAAATACAAATAAAAAAAAAGGATGCTCCATTTGCGTGTAAAGTTCGTAATAATCAGCCATAATTTACATCTCGACAAATATGATTTACTCTATTAAATGCTAAATTAATATCTGCAGTGTAGTGTATCGCAAGGAATAGCCCCGTTAAAATTTGAATAGTTAAGCATAATCCTAATAAAGAACCAAAATTTCATCAAGATGAAATATTAATAGGTGCTGGTAAATCTACTAATGCATTATTAGCAATTTTAAATAAAGGGTGTTGAGTTCGTAGGGGTTTATTCATTAGTTTATTAATCGTATAGGGCCGTAAAAAAATTTAGTAATTTTTACTACTGCAATTAAAGTAATTAATAGATAATTTATTAATAAGATAGTAATTAGATTTGTTGGATAATTATATAATTTATATAAAGTTAATGAATTTTCTGTTATAAATGATTTTATTGAATAATTTATTATTATTTCATAATTTTCTAAGAAAATTGAAATGTAAGATTTATCTAAAAATAATCTTATAGATATTAATAGCATAAATATTATAAAATATGAAATTATTAATTTTATTGATAATGAAAATATTTCATTTGATGCTAAAGAAGTTACATAAATAAATAAAACTAATATTCCTCCTAAAAAAATTAAAAATAAAATATATGAAAATCAAAATGTTTTTACTATAAGTCCTGTTAGTAGACAGATTTGAATAGTTTGTAATAATAATATTAACCCTATGGCTAATGGATGATTTATTTGAATAAAAATAAATCTTGAAATTAATGTTGAAATGTATAATATTAATTGTATAATATCAGAAGATAGTTTATAAAAATATTAATTTTGGAGATTAATGATAAAGAATTTTTCTTTTCTTTTGAAGTTTTAAAAGATTGGTTCTTATTTTTGATTTACAAGACCAATGTTTTTATTAAACTATTAAAACTAATGTTAATAATTTTATATTGAGGATTACCTTGTTCAATAATTTTAATAGGAATATTTGTTTTTATTTCTAGTCGAAAACATTTATTATCAATACTTTTAAGTTTAGAATATATTGTATTATGTATATTTTTTTTATTATTTATTTATTTAAATTTAATGGATTATAATGGATTTTTTAGTATAATATTTTTAGTTTTTAGAGTTTGTGAAGGAGCTTTAGGTCTTTCAATTTTAGTTTCTATAATTCGTACTCATGGGAATGATTATTATCAGTCTTTTAATATTTTACAATGTTAAAGTTTATTTTAATATTAATTTTTATTGGTCCTATTTGTTTTATTAATAATTCATTTTGAATGGTTCAAAATTTATTATTTTTTTTTACTTTTAATTTTATTTTAGTAAATTTTTGTACAAATTATTTTGTGAATATTTCTTATTTTTTAGGGTATGATTTAATATCTTATGGTTTAATTTTATTAAGTTTATGAATTTGTACTCTTATAATTAGTGCTAGTGAATCTGTAAATAAATATAATAATTATAATAATTTATTTTTATTTAATATTTTAATGCTTTTATTATTTTTAATTTTAAGTTTTAGTAGAATGAATTTATTTATATTTTATTTATTTTTTGAAAGAAGATTAATTCCTACATTATTTTTAATTTTAGGCTGAGGGTATCAACCTGAGCGTTTACAGGCTGGTATTTATTTATTATTTTATACTTTATTAGTTTCTTTACCAATATTATTGGGTATTTTTTATTTATATAATAATATTTTAACTTTAAATTATTTTTTAATAAATAATTATTTATTAAATTATGATTTACTTTATTTGTGTATAATTTTAATTTTTTTAGTAAAGATGCCTATATTTTTAGTTCATTTATGATTACCTAAGGCTCATGTTGAAGCGCCTATTTCTGGTTCTATAATTTTAGCTGGTATTATATTGAAATTAGGAGGGTACGGTTTATTGCGGATTTTTTCTTTTCTTCAATTTAGTGGATTAAAATATAATTATATTTGAGTTAGAATTAGATTAATCGGAGGTGTATTAATTAGTTTAGTGTGTTTACGTCAAACAGATTTAAAGGCTTTAATTGCTTATTCATCTGTTGTTCATATAGGTATTGTTTTAGGGGGGTTGATAACATTAACTTATTGAGGATTTTGTGGATCATATACTTTAATAATTGCTCATGGTTTATGTTCTTCTGGTTTATTTTGTTTAGCTAATATTTCTTATGAACGGTTAGGAAGCCGAAGTTTATTAATTAATAAAGGGTTATTAAATTTTATGCCTTCTATAACTTTATGATGATTTTTATTAAGTTCTTGTAATATAGCTGCTCCTCCTTCATTAAATTTATTGGGGGAGATTTCTTTATTAAATAGAATTGTAAGTTGATCATGATTAACTATAATTTTTTTATCTTTACTTTCTTTTTTTAGTGCTGCTTATACTTTATATTTATATGCATATAGACAACATGGTAAGGTATTTTCTGGGGTTTATTCATTTAGAAGAGGAAAAATTCGGGAGTATTTTTTATTATTTCTACATTGATTTCCTTTAAATTTTTTAATTTTAAAGAGAGACATTTGTATATTTTGACTTTAATTTAAATAGTTTATTTAAAATATTGATTTGTGGTGTCAATGATATGAGATTATCATTTTAAATTATGAAAAATAATTTATCAATTTGCAGTATTAGATTTTTTATTTTAATAATAATTAGTATATCTTTTTTTTCTTTTTCTTTATTTTTTTTAGTAAATAATGTTTCTATTTTTTTTGAGTGAGAAGTTATTAGATTAAATTCTTTAATAATTGTTACAACTTTTTTATTTGATTGAATAAGATTATTATTTATATCTTTTGTTTTATTAATTTCTTCTTTAGTAATTTATTATAGAAAAGGGTATATAATAGGAGATTTAAATATTAATCGTTTTATTATATTAGTTCTTATATTTGTTATATCAATAATATTATTAATTATTAGACCTAATTTAGTTAGAATTCTATTGGGATGAGATGGGTTAGGATTAATTTCTTATTGTTTAGTAATTTATTTTCAAAATGTAAAATCATATAATGCAGGGATATTAACTGCTTTATCTAATCGAATTGGGGATGTAGCTTTTTTAATAGCTATTGCTTGAATAATAAATTTTGGGAGTTGAAATTATATTTTTTATTTGGAATTAATAAAAAATAGAATTGAAATAGAAATTGTTGGGGGATTAGTGGTACTGGCGGCTATAACTAAAAGAGCTCAGATTCCTTTTTCATCTTGATTGCCCGCAGCTATAGCTGCCCCTACTCCTGTGTCTGCTTTGGTACACTCTTCTACTCTTGTAACAGCAGGAGTTTATTTATTGATTCGATTTAATATTTTATTATGTAATAATTGATTAGGCCAAATTCTTTTGTTGTTATCTGGTTTAACAATGTTTATAGCTGGATTAGGGGCTAATTTTGAATTTGATTTAAAGAAAATTATTGCTCTTTCTACTTTAAGACAATTAGGTTTAATAATAAGTATTTTATCTATAGGTTATTATAAATTGGCTTTTTTTCATATATTAACTCATGCATTATTTAAAGCTTTATTGTTTATGTGTGCTGGTGCTATTATTCATAATATAAATAATTCTCAAGACATTCGGTTAATAGGTGGGTTAGGAATTTATATACCTTTAACTAGAGCTTGTTTTAATGTAGCTAATTTGGCTCTGTGTGGGATACCTTTTTTAGCAGGATTTTATTCTAAGGATATAATTTTAGAAATTGTATGTTTAAGTTATTTAAATTTATTTAGATTTTTTTTATATTTTTTTTCCACTGGTTTAACTGTTTGTTATTCTTTTCGATTAATTTATTATTCTATAGTTGGTGAATTAAATTGTAGATCTTTAAATATATTAAATGATGAGGGTTGAATTATGCTTCGTGGAATAAGAGGTTTATTGTTTATAAGAATTATTGGTGGGAGTATTTTAAGATGATTAATATTTCCTACTCCTTTTATAATTTGTTTACCGGTTTATATAAAATTATTAACTTTGATAGTGTGCATTTTAGGAGGTTTATTAGGTTATTTAATTTCTTATATTTCTTTATTTTATGTAAATAAATCATTAAATAATTATTTAATAGTTTATTTTTTTAGTTCAATATGATTTATACCTTATATTTCAACTTATGGCATTATTAAGTATCCTTTAATTTTAGGTAATATTGTAATGAAATCATTTGATCAAGGATGATCTGAATATATAGGGGGTCAAAATATATATCACACTTTTGTTAAATATTCTCAGGGAATATATATATACCATAATAATAATTTAAAAATTTATTTATTAATATTTGTATTATGAATTATTTTTTTATATAATTTTTTTTTGTATTATTCAAATAGCTTAAATTAGAGCATGACATTGAAGCTGTTAGGGTAATTATTAAATTTTTGAATATAGTGAATTAATTTAAGTAATTTATCATTATTTTTACAATATTAATATAAAAGATAAATTATATATATATATATATATATATATTTAATTTTTTATTATTTAAGTAGTTTAAATTAAAGTGTAATATTTAAATTAATATTATTATTATTATTATTATTATTAGTTTTCCAATAATAATTTATATTTAAATTTTTAATGTGATGAATTAATTTAAGTAATTTATGGAAAAAATATTTCAATTTTACAATGAAAATGTAATGTTTTAATTAAACTATATAAATTAGAAATATAAATGGAATTTAACCATTAAAAGATAAAAGTTAGCAGCTTTTTCTTGATCATCATATTTCCTTAACTGGAGTTTAACTCAATTTTATCATTAACAGTGATAAGCCTCTTTTTGGCTTCAATTAATCATATAAAGAATAAGGGTAATATTACCTAGGATTAGGTCGAAACTAATTGCAATGGGTCGCTTCATATTCAAGGTAAATTGAATATCAATACTTTTTGAATGCAAATCAAATGTTATAATTAACTATAACCCCATTAATTTGATCAATTTAATATTCCTTGATTTCATTCATGATATAATCCAATAATTAAAATAATAATAAAAATAATAGAAGTTATAGATCATATTATAATATTTGATACTTTAATAATTAAAATTATTGGTAAAATAAGAGTAATTTCTACATCAAAAATTAAAAAGATAATTGTAATTAAAAAGAATCGTAATGAAAAAGGAAGTCGGGAAGATGATTTAGGGTCAAATCCGCATTCAAATGGAGAACATTTTTCTCGGTCTATTAAAGTTTTTTTTGATAGAATAGAAGCTAAAATTATTATAATGGTTGAAATTAAAATTAAGGTTAGTGTTATAATACTAATTGAAAATATTATCTATACTATAGATTTATAGACCTTATGATTGGAAGTCAAATATACTTTTATACTATATAGATAATTAATTAATTAATTTCCTCATCAATAAATTGATACATATAAAAATAATCAAACAATATCAACGAAATGTCAGTATCATGCAGCTGCTTCAAATCCAAAATGATGGTTTTTAGAAAAGTGGTTATTTATATGCCGAATTAAACATACTAAAAGGAAAGAAGTACCAATTAATACGTGGATTCCGTGAAAGCCTGTTGCTATATAAAAAGTAGAACCATAAACAGAGTCAGCGATAGTAAATGGAGCTTCGATATATTCATAGGCTTGAAGGATTGAAAAATAAATCCCTAGTAGAACTGTAAAAAATAATCCTTGAGTTGTTTGTGAGTAATTATTTTCTATTAAACTATGATGTGCTCATGTGACAGTTACACCAGAAGCTAATAGAATTGCAGTATTTAATAAAGGAATTTGAAATGGATTAAATGGTTTAATTCCTATTGGGGGTCATATAGCCCCTAGTTCAATAGCAGGGGATAAGCTGCTATGGAAAAATGCTCAAAAAAATGAAATAAAAAATAATACTTCTGATAAAATAAATAAAATTATTCCTCATCGTAATCCAGTTGTTACTGAGAATGTATGTAAACCTTGGAAAGTTCCTTCTCGAGTTACATCTCGTCATCATTGGAAGACTGTTAAAATAGTAATAATATTACCTAACAAAAATAGTGAATTATCATATTGATGAAATCATTTTACTAGTCCGGAAACTATAGTTATAGCTCCGATAGCTCCTGTTAAAGGTCATGGGCTATAGTCTACTAAATGGAATGGATGATTAGAATGTGTTGTCATTAATTAACTTCTCTAGAGTATAAAGTTCTTAATACTGCAAATACATATGACTGAATAATAGCTACAGCTGATTCAAGAATTAATAAAGCAATTTGGCCAATAATTAATAATGAAACAATAAAATATGATAAAGAAGGGCCAGTATTTCCTAATAGAGTTAATAATAAGTGGCCTGCAATTATATTAGCTGCTAATCGGACAGCTAGAGTCCCTGGTCGAATTATATTTCTAATTGTTTCAATACATACTATAAAAGGTATTAAAATTGTAGGGGTTCCTTGAGGAACTAAATGAGCAAATATATGTTGAGTGTGATTAATTCATCCATAAATTATAAAACATAATCATAGTGGCAATGCTAAAGATAGTGTTAATGTTAAGTGACTTGTACTTGTAAAAATATATGGAAATAGACCTATAAAATTATTAAAAAGAATTAATGAAAATAAAGATACAAAAATAAAGGTTGAGCCTGAATGGCCTATAGGTCCTAATAATGTTTTAAATTCTTTATGAAGTGTTAATAAAATAGAATTTCATATGATATGGTATCGTGATGGCATTAATCAATAGACTGAAGGAATTAACAGAATTCCTAAAAATGAACTTATTCAATTAATTGATAAATTAAAAATACTTGAGGTAGGGTCAAAGACTGAAAATAAATTTGTTATCATTTTCAATTAAAAGATGTATTAAAAATATTTTTTAAAATATGAGATTTAGGTGATTTAGGAATTATTAAGAAATAATTTATAATTCTAAATAACATAAAAGTTAATGAAAAAATAATAAATAAGCTTAATCAACCAATAGGGGCTATTTGTGGAATTAAAAAATATTAAATGATTGATTAATAATTTTAGTTTGACATACTAATGTTATAAATTTAACTAATTTTTTCATTAGAAGTAAGGGCTAATTTACTATTAAATGGTTTAAGAGACCAATACTTGCTTTCAGTCATCTAATGATAAATTAATTTTATTAGTAATTCATTTAATAAAAAAATTAGTTGGGATTCTTTCAATTACAATTGGCATAAATCTATGATTAGCCCCGCAAATTTCAGAACATTGTCCATAAAATAATCCTGGTCGATTAATTAAAAAGTTAGTTTGGTTTAATCGGCCTGGTGTACCGTCAACTTTTACTCCTAAAGATGGGATTGTTCAAGAATGAATTACATCTGCAGCTGTTACTAAAATTCGAATTTGTAAATTTATTGGTAGAATGATTCGATTATCAACATCTAATAATCGGAATTCATTATTATTTAATTCATTTGATGGAGTTATATATGAATCAAATTCAACGTCTGTAAAATCTGAATATTCATAGCTTCAGTATCATTGATGCCCAATAGCTTTTAAAGTAACTGATGGTTCATTAATTTCATCTAATAAATATAATAATCGAAGAGATGGGAATGCAATAAATAATAATACAATAGCAGGAATAATAGTTCAAATTACTTCAATAGTTTGCCCGTGTAATAAATTTCGATTTGTAAAATTATTAAAGAATAGCATAAATATTAAATAACCAACTAAAGTTGTAATTATTACTAAAATTGTTAAAGTATAATCATGAAAAAATGTTAATTGTTCTATAAGGGGAGAGGCACTATCTTGAAGGCCGATAGAAGATCATGTTGTCATTAATTTCTAATAAAAGTAAAGACTTTATTTATGAAGCTTAAATTCATGGCACTAATCTGCCATATTAGAAATTAATTAAAATAGGTAATTCTGAATATCTATGTTCAGATGGAGGGGTATTTTGTAACCATTCAATTGAAGAAGATAGTTGAGTAGGATAAATTACTTGATGTTGTAAAATAAAACTTTCTCAAATAATATATAAAAAAAATAAAATTCCTAATAGTGAAATAGAGGATCCAATAGTTGAAATCACATTTCATGTCGTGTAAGCATCTGGGTAGTCTGAGTAACGTCGTGGTATTCCAGCTAAACCTAAGAAATGTTGAGGAAAAAATGTTAAATTTACTCCAATAAATATAATAATAAATTGACTTTTTAATCATTTAGGGTTTAGTATTAATCCTGTAAATAAAGGATACCAATGAATAAATCCTGATATAATAGCAAATACTGCTCCTATAGATAATACATAGTGAAAGTGAGCTACAACATAATAAGTATCATGAAGAATAATATCGATTGATGAATTAGCTAGAATAACTCCTGTTAAGCCTCCTACTGTAAATAAAAATACAAATCCTAAAGCTCAAAGTATTGCAGGAGAATAGGTTAATTGAGTTCCATGTAATGTAGCAAGTCAACTAAAAATTTTAATTCCTGTAGGTACGGCAATAATTATTGTAGCAGAAGTAAAGTAAGCTCGAGTGTCAACATCTATTCCTACTGTAAATATATGGTGTGCTCATACAATAAAACCTAATAAACCAATAGCTAATATTGCATAAATTATTCCTAGAGAACCAAATGTTTCCTTTTTTCCAGATTCTTGTCTAATAATATGTGAAATTATTCCAAATCCCGGTAAAATTAAAATATAAACTTCTGGGTGGCCAAAAAATCAAAATAAATGTTGGTATAAAATTGGGTCACCACCTCCTGCAGGGTCAAAAAAAGACGTATTTAAGTTTCGGTCTGTTAGTAGTATAGTAATGGCTCCAGCTAATACTGGTAAAGACAATAATAATAATAGAGCAGTTAGTACTACTGCTCAGACAAATAAAGGTATTCGATCAAATGTAATTCCTGTGGATCGTATATTAATTACTGTAGTAATGAAATTTACTGCGCCTAAAATTGACGATACTCCCGCTAAATGTAAAGAAAAAATAGCTAAATCGACAGACGCACCTCTATGTGCAATAATTGATGATAAGGGAGGGTAAACAGTTCAACCTGTCCCAGCTCCATTTTCCACTATACTTCTCACTAGTAATAAAGTTAAAGATGGAGGTAATAATCAAAAACTTATATTATTTATTCGAGGGAAGGCCATATCTGGGGCTCCTAGTATTAAAGGAATTAATCAATTCCCAAATCCTCCAATTATAATAGGTATAACTATAAAGAAAATTATAACAAATGCGTGGGCTGTTACAATTACATTGTAAATTTGGTCGTCGCCAATTAAGGCCCCTGGATGACCTAATTCAGCTCGAATAAGAATTCTTAAAGAAGTTCCTAATATACCTGATCAGGTTCCAAAGATAAAATATAATGTGCCAATATCTTTATGATTTGTTGAAAATAGCCATTGTTGCGATTAAATGGCTGAAATTTACGCGGTAGACTGTAAATCTATATATAAGAATTAATTCTTTTTAATCAGTAATAAAAAAAAAATTAAAGGCTTTATAGTCAACAATGACATTAGACTGCAATTCTAAAGGAGTAATTTTTACTAAGGCTTAAAAGATTTAACTTATATTTATAATTTTGAAGACTATTAGTTTGTTTAACTTAAAACCTTAAAATTTAAATAGTTAAATAAATTAAAGAAACTAAAATTAATCTAAACGTTGAAATAAAAGAAAATAATAGTATACATTTATTTATAAAATTATTAGTGTGTATATTATTATTTCAATTATTTTCATAATAATTTAGTATAAATGCTGTAAAACATAATCGTAAATAAAAAAATAATGTAATTAAAGCTATTATGGTCATAATTAATATTAAAATATATTGATTATTTATAATCAATAATTGTATAATTAATCATTTAGGTAAAAATCCAATGAATGGAGGTAATCCTCCTAAAGATAGTAAATTAAAAAAAATAGTAAATTTAATAATTTTTGAATTTAAAAATATATTAAATAATTGATTAATATGAAAAATTTTAAAATTATTAAATATGAATATTAATCTAAAAGATAAAAAACTATAAAAATAAAAATAAGTTATTCATATTAATTCATTAGTTTGTATTGCTGCTAATATTCAACCTAAATGATTAATAGATGAGTATGCTATTAATTTTCGTAAGGATGTTTGATTTAATCCTCCTAAAGATCCGGTAATTACTGAAGCAATAATAGCAAAAATTATTAGGTTATTTTGTGGAATATAAGAAATTAATATAAGGGGTGCAATTTTTTGTCATGTTATTAAAATTAACCCATTTATTCATGACAATCCTTCTATTACAATTGGAAATCAAAAATGAAATGGTGCTGCTCCTCTTTTTATTAATAAAGTTGAATAAATAATCAAATAATTATAATAAAAATTATTTTGAATTATAGGAAAATAATTCAAATATAAAATAATAATAGCAAATAATAAAACAACTGAAGCCAATGCTTGGGTTAAAAAATATTTTAAGGACGCTTCTGTAGATATTAAGTTATTATCTCTTATTAGGGGGATAAAAGATAATAAATTAATTTCTAGACCTATTCAAGCGCCTAATCAAGAATTGGACGAAATTGTAATTATTGTGCCTAAGATTAAAATAAAAAAAAATATAATTTTAGAAGAATTATTAAAAATTAAAAAGAAAAGGAGTATGACCTTTATAAATGGGGTATGAACCCAATAGCTTAAATTAGCTTATCTTTTTATAGTTTAGTGTATGATGCACAAAAGTTTTTGATACTTTTAGTAATAGTTTAATTCTATTAATTATAAATTACGGGTTACTATTAATGAATGTAATAAAATTACATTATTTACTCTATCAAAGTAACCCTTTTATCAGGCAATTCATT